TTTCAATTTTTTCAGTGCGAATTTTACACAACATGGGGAAATCACTATTTCTAATTGAAAATTGATATTTCTAATTGAAAAGAAAAAAGAGCTCTATCATATATAATGAACTGATACTCCAGGTTCTCACAAAAGAGAATCGTTTCCTTCTCACTCATTATTCGTTAATAACCCTAGCGATTGTATCTAGTATGCGTATTCTGATAGGAAATAAAATATTCAATTAATTTTTCATCGAATGACTATTCATCTATTGTACTTTCATGTAAATAGAGGCAAGAAAGCTCTATGGAAAAATCATGGTTCAATTTGATCTTGTCTAAGGGGGAATTAGAATACAGATGTGGGCTAAGTAAATCAATGGATAGCCTTGGTCCTATTGAAAATACTAGTGTAAACGAAGACCCGACTAGAAATGATACGGATAAAAACATTCATGATTGTAGTGACAGCTCTAGTTATTACAGTAAGGTTGATCATTTAGTTGGTGTCAAAGACATTCGGAATTTCATTTCTGATGACACCTTTTTAATTAGGGATAGTAATCAGGATAGTTATTCCATATATTTTGATAGTGAAAATCAAATTTTTGAGATTGACAATGATCATTCTTTTTTGAGTGAACTAGAAAGTTTTTTTTATAGTTATCGTAATTCTAGTTATATGAATAATGGATCGAAAAATGATGATCCCCACTATGATTTTAACTTGGATGATACTAACTATAGTTGGAATAATCACATTAATAGTTGTATTGACTCTTATCTTCGTTCTCAATTCTGTATTGATAGTTCGATTTTAAGTGGTAGTGACAATTCCAATGATAGTTATATTTATAATTACATTTGTGGTGAAGGTGGAAATAGTAGTGAAGGCAAGAATTTCGATATAATAACTCGCGAAAATGGTAATGATTTAACTCTAAAAGAAAGTTCTAATGATCTCGATCTATACAAGCATTTGTGGGTTCAATGCGAAAATTGTTATGGATTAAATTATAAGAAATTGTTTAAGTCAAAAATGAATATTTGTGAACAATGTGGATATCATTTGAAAATGAGTAGTTCAGATAGAATCGAACTTTCGATTGATCCAGGTACTTGGGGTCCTATGGATGAAGACATGATCTCTCTGGATCCCATTGAATTTCAGTCTGAAGAAGAGCCTTATAAAGATCGTATTGATTCTTATCAAAGAAAGACAGGATTAACTGAGGCTATTCAAACAGGCACGGGTCAACTAAACGGTATTCCTATAGCAATCGGGGTTATGGATTTTCAGTTTATGGGGGGTAGTATGGGATCCGTAGTAGGCGAGAAAATCACCCGTTTGATCGAATATGCTACCAATAATTTTTTACCTCTTATTCTAGTGTGTGCTTCCGGCGGAGCACGCATGCAAGAAGGAAGTTTGAGCTTGATGCAAATGGCTAAAATATCTTCCGCTTTATATGATTATCAATCAAATAAAAAGTTATTTTATGTATCAATTCTTACATCTCCTACTACTGGTGGAGTGACCGCGAGTTTTGGTATGTTGGGGGATATCATTATTGCTGAACCCAATGCCTATATTGCATTTGCGGGTAAAAGAGTAATTGAGCAAACATTGAATAAAACAATACCTGAAGGGTCACAGGCGGCTGAATATTTATTCCATAAGGGTTTATTCGATCCAATCGTACCACGTAATCCTTTAAAAGGTGTTCTGAGTGAGTTAGTTCAGCTCCACGGTTTTTTTCCTTTGAATCAAAATTCAATCAAGTAGAGTCTTAAGTTAAATTATTTTCTTTGTAGTGAAAAGGTAGTTAGTTAGTTTATCAGAATCAAAGTCAAAGCCCATTATGCGGGCTTTGACTTTGTGACATAAAATGGAATTGTCGAAAAACGAATTATGTGGATAATTATTATTATCCAATATTACTAATGAGTAAACCTCTAGCAACAAGATAAAAAGCGAATTTTTCCTTCTGTGAAATGAAATTCGAATTTGGCCAGACAAAGAAAACGAATTTTATCTTCCTCTATTGCGTATGTATATATAATTCAAATATAGAAAAAATATAAATATAGAGTTTTGCATCTTTCTATATCTCCCGAGAATTCTATTTTTACTAAAAATCCCTGTTCTTGGATCGGATTCTAACGAATCGAATCTTTCGACAATTTGTAATAAACTCTTTCTTTATTAAATTCAAATTAGAAGACAAGAACAATAGAATAATAAGAAAAGTAAGAATAAAGTAAGAATAAAGTAAGATAATAAAGAAAGTGGATTATCTTATCATACACCTATTTTATTTGATTTAGAAAGATGGGCAAGTCTTTTTATTTAATTCTACATTCCTTGCACTTATTAGATATATATACTCGCTTAGATATACTTAGTATTTAGATATATATACTCGCTTAGATATACTTAGTATTTAGATATACTTAGTATAATATACGAATTCGAATATAATCATTAGAAGATATATTTCTAACTAACAATATAACAATAACAGGTACAAATATTAAATTGAGGTACCCATTTTATGACAACTTTCAGCAGCTTTCCCTCTATTTTTGTGCCTTTAGTAGGCCTAGTATTTCCGGCAATTGCAATGGCTTCTTTATCTTTGTATGTTCAAAAAACTAAGATTTTTTAGATTCGATAGGGCCAAGACCAAATCTTATCTATTTTTTTCAAGACTTAGATGCCACGGATACCTATTTAGTAGAATATTGTATAACATCCGGCTTCCCCGAACCGAACATAAATGAAAAAGCTCCTCTTATGCATACGTAAACATGATATAGGGGTAAATGAATTATAGCAAGTGGATCGGTACCGAACGGATGTATGAAATTAAAGTCTATATATCTAGTAGATCTGTATAGGGGATCATATAAAGGGGATGATTTTAGATCTAAGCAATTTGATGAATTACTTCTAAAAGTTCATATCAAAATAGTACTAGTTGATGAGAGTTACTTCGGAAACAAAAAAAGTCAAGTCGAATTTTTTTGGTTATTCTCTCAATTCCAATAAAATGCAACTGGATCTAGTATGTATGAGTTGGCGATCAGAATCTATATGGATAGAATTTATAGTGGGGTCTCGAAAAACAAGCAATTTCTGCTGGGCCTTTATCCTTTTTTTTGGTTCATTAGGGTTTTTATTAGTTGGAACTTCTAGTTATCTTGGTAGGAATTTGATATCTTTATTTCCGTCTCAGCAAATAGTTTTTTTTCCACAAGGAATCGTGATGTCTTTCTATGGGATCGCAGGTCTCTTTATTAGTTCCTATTTGTGGTGCACGATTTTTTGGAATGTAGGTAGTGGTTATGATCGATTCGATAGAAAAGAGGGAATAGTATGTATTTTTCGTTGGGGTTTTCCTGGAAAAAATCGTCGCATCTTTCTACGATTCCTTATGAAAGATATTCAGTCCATCAGAATAGAAGTTAAAGAGGGTATTTATGCTCGTCGTGTCCTTTATATGGAAATCAGAGGCCAGGGGGCCGTTCCCTTGACTCGTACTGATCAGAATTTGACTCCGCGAGAAATTGAGCAAAAAGCTGCTGAATTGGCCTATTTTTTGCGTGTACCGATTGAAGTCTTTTGAAATGAATTGCAGAATAAATGCTTTCTCGCCAGGAGGAAAAAACTCAAGCCAAGAATCCTCTTTTTTCTATAGCAGAACTAAACTGAAGTTTCTTCAGAATGCCCATTCGAACCAAAGCAGACGTATACGGAAGAGTCATAACATAAAAAAAAAACTGTTTTTTTTGTCCACAAAAATTGTTTTTTATGCGTCTGTAAATGTAAAACCACTCAACTTAATTCAGTAACAAAACAAGCAAGAAATCGAAATAATGGATTCATCTCATATATCAAAGTATTTCGAAATAAAGACTTTCGCTTTTTATTTTCAATATTTGGAGTTGATACGTTAGATACAGATAGATCATATCTTGTAAATTTTCTCTACTTTCCTTTTGTCAATCGGCCCCTCCCCTTTTATCCTTTCTTTTGTGCTCCTTAAGAACTAAACAAGTGGATTTCTTTCTTATAACATAATGATAAACGTAATGATAACTTTTCTGTCTTTTTTTGTCACTCATTTTTGATCAGCATAATTTTTTTTTCAATTATTCCTGGACTCTAGACTATATATAGTTTAGATAACCCGCGAAAATTTTTCGACATATTTGATTGCTATCTTGATATAGACAGGGCGCTCCTTCGTCTCAAAATCTGAATAGAATAATCTTTATTATTTGAAGCGGTTCTTTCGGGCAGTTATCGAAACGAAAGAGGGCAATTGCTTCGAATTTGATCAATTGAGATATCTGGAAACAATATCAATATAACAATAATATATATATATTTCATTCGAACATTCGAATTCAAAGTGGATTCTTATTTTCTATTTCTGTATTCTTTTTAGATTCAAGGACTAAGCACTGAATCAAAAAAAAAACAGAGAATAGATTCATGGGCCCCTACCTTATAATATAATGAAAGTCATGCTTGATAGAAAGATTAGATCACATAAAGTCAACGAATGAGGTGGGTTCATTAACAATTCACAGATGAAAAAATGGCAAAAAAGAAAGCATTCACTCCCCTTCTATATCTTGCATCTATAGTATTTTTGCCCTGGTGGATCTCTCTCTCATTTAATAAAAGTCTGAAATCTTGGATTACTAATTGGTGGAATACTAGGCAATCCGAAACTTTTTTGAATGATATTAAAGAAAAGAGTATTCTAGAACAATTCATAGAAGTAGAGGAACTCTTCCTGTTGGACGAAATGATAAAAGAATACCCGGAAACACATCTACAAAAACTTCGTATAGGAATCCACAAAGAAACGATCCAATTGATCAAGATGCACAATGAGGATCGTATCCATACGATTTTGCACTTCTCGACAAATCTAATCTGTTTCGTTATTCTAAGTGGTTATTCTATTTTGGGGAATGAAGAACTTGTTATTCTTAACTCTTGGGTTCAAGAATTCCTATATAATTTAAGCGACACAATAAAAGCTTTTTCTATTCTTTTATTAACTGATTTATGTATCGGATTCCATTCGCCCCACGGTTGGGAACTAATGATTGGCTATATCTACAAAGATTTTGGATTTGCTCATAATGATCAAATTATATCTGGTCTTGTTTCTACCTTTCCAGTCATTCTAGATACAATTTTTAAATATTGGATCTTTCGTTATTTAAATCGTGTATCTCCGTCACTTGTAGTTATTTATCATTCAATGAATGACTGACAAATGATTCACGGATTCAATTATAATCTTTCTTACTTTCTATATAAGCAAAGCATGCAAAGTCGTACTTACTTTACTCTTTCTACCCATCAAGGGAATACAATTTCTCCTCTATTTCAGTAATTTTTTTTCAGTAAAAGTAAATAGCAGAATCGTGGATAGGGAACTAGACTAGTGACCTACCTAATTTTATTGTAGAAATTTTCGGGATCAATGATTGGACCATGCAAACTAGAAATACTTTTTCTTGGATAAAGGAGGAGATTACTCGATCCATTTCCGTATCGCTCATGATCTATATAATAACCGGGGCATCCATTTCAAATGCATATCCCATTTTTGCGCAGCAGGGGTATGAAAATCCACGAGAAGCAACTGGGCGTATTGTATGTGCCAATTGCCATTTAGCTAATAAACCCGTGGATATTGAGGTTCCACAAGCGGTACTTCCTGATACTGTATTTGAAGCGGTTGTTAGAATTCCTTATGATATGCAACTGAAACAAGTTCTTGCTAATGGTAAGAAAGGGGCTTTGAATGTGGGTGCTGTTCTTATTTTACCGGAGGGGTTTGAGTTAGCCCCAACTGATCGTATTTCGCCCGAGATGAAAGAAAAGATAGGCAATCTGTCTTTTCAGAACTACCGTCCCACTAAGAAAAATATTCTTGTGATAGGTCCTGTTCCTGGTCAAAAATATAGTGAAATCACCTTTCCTATTCTTTCCCCAGACCCTGCTAGTAATAAAGATGTTCATTTCTTAAAATATCCCATATATGTAGGCGGAAACAGGGGAAGGGGCCAGATTTATCCCGACGGGAACAAAAGTAACAATACAGTTTATAATGCTACGGCAACAGGTATAGTAAGCAAAATCATACGAAAAGAAAAGGGGGGGTACGAAATAACCATAACGGATGCATTGGATGGACATCAAGTGGTTGATATTATCCCCCCAGGACCAGAACTTCTTGTTTCAGAGGGTGAATCTATCAAACTCGATCAACCATTAACAATTAATCCTAATGTGGGTGGATTTGGTCAGGGGGATGCAGAAATAGTACTTCAAGATCCACTACGTGTCCAAGGCCTTTTGTTCTTCTTGGCATCTATTGTTTTTGCACAAATCTTTTTGGTTCTTAAAAAGAAACAGTTTGAGAAGGTTCAAGTGTCCGAAATGAATTTCTAGATCCGTGGATTTATCAACATCAAATTTGTAAAAAATAACAAATTCTTCCTGGCAATTAGGTTAGGTATGATGAAAAAAAGTATGAAAAGTCTTTTGCTTGTTTATATTCTTTCTCTAGGAATTACTTTATACCGCATTTCAAAATATGTATATTGTGAAGTATTTGTCTTTACCCCTTTTTTTCTTTTTTCAATCTAAATTGGAGGGGTGTAATTATATCCCTATTGTCAGATTGAAATGTCACAGAATGGGTTTTGTTTTCTAAATTCAATTTGATTAGATACTAAACATAAGATAAGTAAGCGGAGAATAGAAAGGAAGGATAAATGAGGGGAACAAATAATTACAGGGAGTATTCTTCGTCTTCCTAGCCTTCGACACAAGAAAAGGAATTTTACACATCCTTTTCTTGTGTCGAAATAATAACAATTCTGGAGCCCATTCGTCAAAGATTTCTATTCTTAGTTTAGATTTTTCCAGATTTTTCAGAACCCTTTATTTTTTTAGATTTACTTATAATAGATAATAGAATAAGTAATAAGGATAATAGAATAAGTATAAAATAAGTATAATATATATAATATAATAAGTAATGGACAACCAAAAAAAAAGAGAAGGAATCCTTTTTTTTGATAAAATAGAATCAAGGCGATGAACTTATAAAAGAATTTCAAACTTTGATGAAATACTAAAATAAATAGAGTAAGGTTAGACTAGTCTAGAAAGGGTTTGCTTGATATCTGGTCGACAGAAAAAAAAGAAAAGAAATATAAATATTAAATATTGTGATTGTGTCATCCAATTGAGTAATTCCTTTTTTTCTTCTAACCTTGAAAGTATCGATAGATACTATCGAAGAAGAGATGCTATGAATCAATTAATTGAGTTCATTTTTCAAAAAAATCATCGTAAAAAAGTGATCTATTTGTTGTCATTTATACGAACAAAATATTCTGATCATTAAGAATTCAACGGGACCCTTCCTCGCGAATCAGACAAAGAAAGAGGAGGCGGGCCCCGTTGAGTTCTTACACT